ATAAATTTAATCAATTTTTATACATATATATTGCAACTTTTAATAAAAAAAAACTACTTCTCTAAAGTTTTATAGTCGTAAAATTCGCGTTTTGGGGTTTGACGAAAAAAAGACTGTAGGATGGGGGGGGTAGGGGGGGGGTTTGGCCTTAGGTAATGGAGGCGAGGCGAGGCGGTTATAGTGATCGTTCACGGTCTTAAAGTAGCATTATTAATATTTATGTCTAATAAGCATTCATAAATTATTATCATATCTCTACCCAGGGGAAAAATAGAGTGCATGTTATGTTCACGTTTTAGATTATTTAGGTTGGAGACCACTTTGAGATGTTGGTTGAAAGGTAAAAAATTAAAAAAAATACCAGAAGTGCCTGAACCCAGTTATGTGTGGCCAAGTGCACCTAGTACTCAAGCATTAATCAGATGGTGAATATAATAATATGTAAATCTAAATTAAATGTACTTAGATTTGACATAAATAATAAAGTATGAATTTGATGGTGATTTCTTATGAGAAATGCTAATCTTGGTTATTATAGTACTATAATAATATCCATGGGGAAAATAAACGTATGCTTATTATACATAGAGAGGAATTTAGTCGAGAGATATCAGATAGTAGTTTAACTAAAAGAATTTTGGCTTTGGGTGCCAATGGCGAGGAAAATTTTTCCTCCTTTCTGAAAAAATTTTCTAGAACTTAGAAGGGACATTATGTCCCTATTTCCGGCTTACAAGGCCGGCGCTTTAGTTAAACTATCTAAGCATCAATTTATTAATTTGTTTTCTGAGTGGGAGACTAGGGGAAGAAATAGGATGAATAGTATAAAGTAGAGAATTGAGGAGACTTGTCCAATTATAATAAATGGGTCTTCAACTGGTTGGCCGCCGATTCATGTTAGAATTAATGTGTTTGCTACAATAATTCAGAATAGTAGTTGGGTCATTGGGCGAAATATTATGCTACGTTGTTTTGCGTTATGTAGTAATGGGATGAAGAAGAGAATAAGAATTGAAAATAGGAGTGCTAAGACACCGCCTAATTTGTTGGGGATAGATCGTAGGATGGCATATGCAAATAAAAAGTATCATTCTGGTTTAATATGAGGTGGCGTAACTAAAGGGTTTGCTGGAGTAAAGTTTTCTGGATCTCCAAGAAGATTAGGGAAGAATAGGGCAAGTAAGGTGAGGATTAGGAGTATTAGGATAAAGCCTAATATATCTTTTAATGAAAAATATGGGTGAAATGTAACTTTATCTTGGCTAGAATTTAATCCTGTTGGATTATTTGAGCCTGTTTCATGAAGGAAAACTAGGTGGAGGATGCTGGCTCCTGCAACTGCGAATGGTAAAATGAAGTGGAATGTAAAAAATCGGGTTAGGGTAGCATTGTCTACGGCAAATCCACCTCAAATTCATTCTACTAATATATTTCCTATATACGGTACAGCAGATAATAGGTTAGTAATTACTGTTGCTCCTCAGAAAGATATTTGTCCTCATGGTAAGACATATCCTACAAATGCAGTGGCTATGACAAGTAGGAGAAGTACTACTCCGATATTTCATGTTTCTTTATAAAGGTAGGAGCCATAGTAAATTCCTCGTCCAATATGAATGTAAATACAGATGAAGAAGATTGATGCTCCATTTGCATGAAGATTACGAATGAGTCAGCCGTAATTTACGTCTCGGCAAATGTGTGCTACTGACGAGAATGCCAAATTAATATCTGCTGTATAATGTATGGCTAGGAATAGGCCTGTAATAATTTGTGCAATTAAGCAGATGCCAAGTAGTGACCCATAATTTCATAGGGTAGTCAGGTTAACTGGGGTGGGGAGGTCAATGAAGGAGTTATTAATGATTTTAATAAATGGGTGGGATTTACGTGTATTTGGGGACATGAGTTTCTATAGTTGAATAACAACAGTAGTATTTCGGGCTACGGGTTCCAGTTGAAATTTGGATAGAGGCAATGGCTTATGTAGTACTATTGGGATTGGTAGGGTTAGTAGTTGGGTTGATTGGTGTGGCATCTAATCCATCTCCTTATTTTGCTGCTTTTGGGTTGGTAGTTGCTGCAGCTGCGGGATGTATGGTGCTTGTTGGAATTGGTGTATCTTTTTTATCTTTGGTGTTGTTTTTAATTTATCTGGGTGGTATATTAGTTGTTTTTGCTTATTCAGCAGCCATGGCTGCTGAACCTTATCCAGAGGCATGGGGGGACTTATCTGTAATTTTCTATGTAATATTGTATGTAGGTGTAATAGTTACAGGAGGGTATATAGTTAATGGACTTGATAGTTTATTTATTGTCGAAGAATTACGTTCTGTTGATTATGGTTGAGGCGGTGTGGCTATGTTATATGATCTTGGGGGTTTTATATTATTGGTTTCTGGTTGGGTACTTTTATTAACTTTGTTTGTGGTTTTGGAGGTAACTCGAGGTGTAGGTTCTAGTGCTATTGGTGGTATCAAGTAAGTATAGTGGATAGTAACAGAGTTAGAAGAAATATTATAAGGTAAACTTTTATTAGGCCTTGTTGTATGTTTGTGGTAATTTTGACTAGTGGCAGTTGTTGATGAGTAATTCCCTTTGGTCCGGATGTTTCAAACCATGCAAGGTCAATTGTATTAGTTGCGATTGTTTGGCTTGTTTTAAGTAGTAGTTTTGGTGATAAGCGGTGTATGAGTAGGGGAAAATAGCCTAGGGCTACAGAGAATTTATGAGTATAATTAATTTGTTTAGTGGGACGTATAATATCAAGTGCTAGTAGAGTGCCCATGATAGTAATAATTAGGGCGGCTAGTTTAAATAAAATGGGTATTGTTATTGTTTGTGTTTTTATTGGAGATATGTTGGTAGAAATAAGTAGTCCTGCTAATATACTTCCTCAAGCCAATCGTTTTAATGAATTGGTTAATTTTTGGTAATTCTCATTAATAGGTGCTAGAGGTAATATCCGAGGTTCATTTGTTGGTGAAAATTTAATAATTCGGATAGTATAAGCTGCTGTAAATGTTGTAGCGATTAAAGTTATAATTAGTGCTCAGGTGTTTGTGTTTGATGTATTTATGGCTTCAATAATGGCATCTTTTGAAAAGAATCCAGTTAAAAATGGGATGCCAGTTAAGGCTATGCTACCGATTGTGAAGCATGAGGAAGTAATAGGTAATGTGTTGTTAAGTGCACCTATTTTTCGGATATCTTGTTCATCATTTAAGCTATGGATTATTGCGCCAGAGCATAAGAATAGTATGGCTTTGAAAAATGCATGAGTGCAAATATGTAGAAATGCTAGTTGTGGTTGGTTAAGTCCAATAGTTACTATCATAAGTCCAAGTTGGCTTGATGTAGAGAATGCAATAATTTTTTTAATATCATTTTGTGTGAGAGCACATATGGCAGTAAATAGTGTTGTGAGTGCTCCTAGGCAGAGGCATATTGTTAGGGCAGTTTTGTTTTGTTCAATTAGAGGGTGGAGACGAATTAGAAGAAAAATACCGGCAACTACTATGGTACTTGAGTGGAGCAGGGCGGAAACTGGTGTGGGTCCTTCTATAGCTGCAGGTAGCCAGGGGTGCAGTCCAAATTGAGCAGATTTGCCGGTTGCTGCTAGGATTAATCCTACAAGGGGAAGGGTTATATTGGATTGAGAAATAAATAATTGTTGAATTTCCCATGAGTTTAAGTTTGTGGCATATCAAACTATTGCTAGTACTAGTCCTACGTCTCCAACACGGTTGTATGCAACTGCTTGAAGTGCAGCTGAGTTTGCATCTATGCGTCCATATCATCAGCCAATTAGTAGAAATGATATAATTCCTACTCCCTCTCAACCAATAAAAAGTTGGAATAAATTGTTTGATGACACTAGAATTATTATTGCCAGAAGAAATAGTAAGAGGTATTTAAAAAATAGGTTAATTTTAGGATCGTTATTTATGTATCATGCAGCGAATTCTATAATTGATCATGTTACGAATAATGCAATTGGTATAAAGATGATAGCATATATGTCTAGTTTAAAACTAATATTGATATCGAATGTATTAGCATTAATTCAGTTATACGTAATTATTACATTTTCTAATCCTTGGTCCAAAAAAATAATTAATGGAATAGAGGTAACTAGAAGGGCTAGTTTAACAGCTAGGGTGATACGGGCTGGGATTATTCATTTGGGATTAGTTGGAACTAATAATGGGATAGTTAATAAAATTAATGATAATATTATTATTGTATTGAAAGTGATAAAATTCATAGCTTCTACATGGAGTTGCACCAAGAGTGTTTGGAGCCTAAGACCAATGGATGGCTGTTATCCTTTAAAAGCAAGAGACTATGGAATTTAACCATAGGTAAGGCAATTAGCAGTAACTTTTAGGTCGTCTTCTCTAGGTAAATAAGAAGGTTTTTAACTTCTTTTTCTAGAATCACAATCTAGTGTTTTAATAAAACTATATTTACAGGCTTGTCCTAGAATCAAGTTTGGGTTTACGATCAATAATAGCAGGGGGAGTATATGCATAGTTATTAACAGATGTTCTCGCGTGTGTGTGGGAAGAATTGAGGTAATGTGTATTTGTTTTTGCCCTTGTTGAGTTATTAAGAATATATGGAGGGAATATAAGGCAGTTAAGATAATTCCTATGCCAGTTATTGTAATTGTTATGTTGGATCAGTTGAATAATGAGGAAATAATAGTTAGTTCTCCCATAAGATTTGGGGTGGGAGGAAGAGCTATATTGGTCAAGCTAGCTAGAAGTCATCACAAGGTTATTAGTGGAAGAATTGTTTGTAGGCCACGAGTTAATAGAAGGGTCCGGTTATGAGTTCGCTCATATGATGTATTAGCTAGGCAGAATAGTATTGATGATGAAAGTCCATGTGCAATTATCAATGCTATAGCGCCTGATAAACCTCATGGTGTTTGAATAAGTGCTGCAGAAATAACTAATGCTATGTGACTAACAGATGAATAGGCAATGAGAGATTTTAGGTCTGTTTGTCGTAAGCAAATCATACTAGTTATAGCAATACCTCATAAACTTAAAATCAAAAAGGGATATGCTAGTTCTTTTACTAGCGGAGTAAGTATAATTGAGATTCGAATAATACCATATCCTCCAAGTTTTAAAAGTACAGCAGCAAGGATCATAGATCCTGCAATGGGTGCTTCTACATGTGCTTTTGGTAATCATAGGTGAACTCCATATAAAGGTATTTTTACTATAAATGCTAGCAGGCAGGCAATTCATCAAATGATATGAGAATATTGGTCATTAATTTGGTTAATAAATTGAATATTTAATAAGGATAATGATGCGGAGGAGTAAAGGTGCAATATTGCTAATAATAAGGGGAGAGATCCTATTAATGTGTAAAATAAGAAGTATGTTCCGGCATTTAAACGTTCGGTTTGATTTCCTCAGCGTGTAATAATAATTAGTGTTGGAATAAGGGTTGTTTCGAATATAATATAAAATATAATTAGTTCTGTAGAAGAAAATGCTATAATTAAGGATAGTTGTAGAAATACGAATGTCGTAATGAATGTTCGTTGATGTGTATAGGGATTATTGTTTATGTGGTTTTGGCTGGCGATAATTATTAGGGGGGTTAATCAGCAAGTTAAAATAATTAATGGGGATGATATTTGGTCAATTGCAAATCATTTATTAGTAAATTGGGGTATATTGAAGGGAAAATAAAATAATGTAAGACTTATTAAGGCAATTGTGAGACTATGAAGTGTAGTCAGTGGTCATAGTCATTTAGTTGGTGTAAGTCATGTAATTGGTAGAAGTATGGCTGTGGGTACTAGAATTTTTAGCATTGTAAAATATTAAGGTTTTGTATAAGATCACTACCATGTGTTCGTGCAGTTGCTGCTATAATTGCTAGTCCTGTTCCTGCTTCACAAGCTGAAAATGTTAATAACACTATTGGAATTAATATAGTAAGTGTAGAGTCGAATTGTACCGTTCATACAGAGATGGCAGTGTATAGAGATAATATTATGCCTTCAAGGCAAATTAGTGCTGATAATAGATGTATACGGTGAAGAACTAGACCAAATATTCCTAGTGCAAATGCGGAAAAAATAGTAAAATTTATAGGGGTCATTGAGAAGTTTCGTGTGTAATCGAAATTAACTAAGTCGAAATTAGTAGTCTTTTTTAGACTAACTTCTTATTCTGCTCATTCAAGGCCTCCTTGTGTTCATTCATATATTAGACCTAAGGTCAGTAGAAGAAGAATCATAGATACAAGAATAATAGGTTTTATAGGATAATAAAGTTGGCATGCTCATGGAGTTGGTAATAAAAGGGCAATTTCTAAATCAAAAAGTAAAAATAAAATAGCGATCAAGAAGAATCGTACAGAGAATGGTAGTCGCGCTGATCCTAATGGATCAAAGCCGCATTCATATGGAGATAATTTTTCTGTATTAGGAATAATTGCAGGTAGTCAGAAGCCAACTATTATTAGTGTGGCAGTAATAAAAATTGTTAATAAAATAATTGTAGTTATTACTTTCTCTTAGGGTTTAACTAAGATCTTATGATTGGAAATCATTAGTATTATTATACTAAGAAAGTAGGAGCCTCATCAGTAGATTGAAACAAATAGGAAGAGTCATACCACATCTACAAAATGTCAATATCATGCTGCAGCTTCAAATCCAAAATGGTGTTTAAGTGTAAAATGATATATAATCAGTCGTAGAAGGCAAACAATTAGGAAAGTAGAGCCAATAATTACATGGAGGCCATGAAAACCTGTGGCCACAAAGAATGTTGAGCCGTAGATTCCATCAGAGATAGTGAATGGGGCTTCATAATATTCTGTTGCTTGAAGAATTGTAAAGTATAAGCCTAGTAAAACAGTTAATGTTAGGGAATGAATTGCTTCTTTTCGATTTCCATACATAATACTGTGATGTGCTCATGTAACAGTCACTCCTGATGCCAGAAGGACGGCTGTATTAAGAAGGGGAACTTCAAACGGGTCCAGGGGTAAAATCCCGGTAGGAGGCCAGCATTCTCCTAATTCTAGGGTTGGTGCTAAACTTGCTCGGTAAAAAGCTCAGAAGAATCCTAAAAAAAAGAATACTTCTGATGTAATAAATAAAATTATACCGTATCGGAGACCTTTTTGTACGGGGTTGGTATGGTGGCCTTGAAATGTTCCTTCTCGAATAATATCCCGTCATCATTGGTACATTGTTAAGATTAGAACAATTAATCCTAGTATTGCAATTATGGAAGAATTAAAATGAAATCATACTGCTAGGCCAGATGTTATAAGAAGGGCTGCTACTGCACCGGTTAAGGGTCATGGACTTGGATCAACTATATGGTAGGCATGTGCTTGGTGAGCCATTAGATATTTTCTTGTAAATATAATGTTAGTAGGAGGACGAATACGTAGGCTTGAATTATTGCTACTGCAATTTCTAGAAGTGTTAGTAAAAAAAGAACTATTATTGTCAGTAGTGCCACTGATGGTATTGAGGAAAGTAAAACAACTGAGGCGGTTGCAATTAATTGAATTAGTAGATGGCCTGCTGTTAGATTAGCAGTTAGTCGTACTCCCAGCGCTAATGGTCGAATAAATAAGCTAATTGTTTCAATAATAATTAAGGTAGGAATAAGTAATGTTGGGGTACCTTCTGGTAAAAGATGTCCTAGGGATGTAGTTAGTTGGTGTCGAAAACCTAGAAGTACAGTGGACAGTCACAATGGAACAGCTAGTGCTATATTAAGTGATAGTTGAGTTGTTGGGGTAAATGTATATGGTAATAGTCCTAAAATGTTTAATATTATTAAAAAAAGTATCAGGGACATTAATATTAATGCTCATTTTTGGCCTATAAAATTTATAGGAGACAGCAATTGTTTTGTAATAGAAAAAATTGTTCATGTTTGTAATGTATTAATTCGGTTATTTATTCATTGTTTTGTTGGGGATGAAATTAGTACCCAAGGAGTAGTTAGAGCAATAAAAATTAGTGGTAAACCAAGTTGAGTAGGGCTTATAAATTGATCAAAAAAGCTAGTTATCATGGTCAGTTTCAGGGGATAGAGTGTTTAATATCATTAATATTATGGTGAATAGTGTTTATTGGCTTATGTTTTACAGTTTTTGGACACAAAATTAATAGTAACGTAAGTCATGATACGATTATGATTATAAATCAAGGGTTTGGATTAAGTTGTGGCATAACACTAAGGGTGGTTGGTGGTCACCTATGTCCAGCTTAAAAAGCTGGCGCTGTCCATAAAGCTTCTTAGTGATGTTTCTTGTATTAATGAAGATCATGTTTCAAAAGTATGAGTTGGTACTGATTCAATAACAATTGGTATAAAGCTGTGATTGGCACCACAAATTTCTGAACATTGACCATAGTATACACCTGGTCGAGTAACTAGGAATGTAGTTTGGTTGAGTCGTCCGGGGATTGCATCAGTTTTTACACCTAAAGAGGGTACTGCTCAAGAGTGAAGAACGTCTTCTGCTGAAACTAGTATACGAATAGGGGATTCTATAGGAATTACTATACGGTTGTCTACTTCTAATAAACGGAACTGGCCTGGTGCCAAGTTATTTGTTGGTGTTATGTATGAATCAAATATTAATGGAAAATAATCTGAAAACTCGTAGGATCAATATCATTGATGTCCGATAGATTTAATAGTTAGGTGAGGATTATCTACTTCATCTATAAGATAAAGAATTCGTAGTGAGGGGAGGGCAATAACAATTATAATAATAGCTGGAAGAATTGTTCAAATTATTTCAACTTCTTGTGCGTCTATGGTATTTGTATTGGTTAATTTTGTTGATATTATAATAGAAATAATATAAAGTACAAGGGTACTAATTAGAAACACAACTATTAATGTATGGTCATGAAAGTGTAGAAGTTCTTCTATAATAGGAGATGTTGCGTCTTGAAATCCTAGTTGAGCTGGGTGAGCCATGGTAAGGTGTACAGAAACTTATCCCGTTATTCCATCATGACAAGATGGTGTAATTGATTTACTAACACTTTGATAAGATGGTAGAGTGATGTACGGCTGTCTTGAAATCAGCTTAGGTGGGTTCGATTCCTGCTCTTATTAGGCACGAACGAAGGCAGGTTCTTCATAGGTGTGGTATGGAGGAGGACATCCGTGAAGTCATTCAACATTTGTTGATACTAGTTCTGTTAATATAACTTCTCGTTTTGCAGCAAATGCTTCTCAAACAATGAATATTATTATAATTACAGCCACTAAGGAAATTAGGGACCCTACAGACGATACTGTATTTCATAATGTATATGCGTCGGGATAATCTGAATATCGTCGTGGTATACCAGCAAGTCCCAGGAAATGTTGGGGAAAGAAGGTTATGTTTACTCCTGCAAATATTACGCCGAAGTGGATTTTCGTTCATGCTTGATTAAGGGTATATCCTGTAAATAATGGAAATCAATGAATAAATCCCCCTATAATAGCAAATACTGCTCCTATTGAAAGTACATAATGGAAATGGGCTACTACATAGTATGTGTCATGGAGGACGATATCTAGGGATGAATTGGCTAATACAATACCAGTTAATCCTCCAATAGTAAATAGGAAGATAAAGCCTAGGGCCCATAATATTGCTGCGTCTCATTTGATAGCGCCTCCGTGAAGTGTGGCTAATCAGCTAAATACTTTTACTCCAGTTGGGATTGCAATAATCATTGTTGCAGAAGTGAAGTAAGCTCGAGTATCTACATTTATTCCAACTGTAAATATGTGGTGGGCTCATACAATAAAGCCAAGAAGACCAATAGACATTATTGCTCATACTATTCCTATATACCCAAATGGTTCTTTTTTTCCAGAATAGTATGTAACGATATGAGAGATTATTCCAAAGCCTGGAAGAATAAGAATATAGACCTCTGGATGACCAAAGAATCAAAAAAGGTGTTGATATAAGATGGGGTCTCCACCTCCAGCAGGATCAAAAAATGTTGTGTTTAAGTTTCGGTCAGTTAAAAGTATTGTAATTCCAGCTGCAAGTACTGGTAGCGAAAGTAGAAGAAGAACGGCTGTAATTATTACAGATCATACAAATAAAGGGGTTTGATATTGAGATGTTGCTGGTGATTTTATGTTAATAATTGTTGTAATAAAATTAATTGCCCCTAAAATGGATGATACACCAGCCAAGTGAAGTGAAAAGATGGTTAAATCTACAGATGCCCCTGCATGGGCTAAATTGCCGGCCAGAGGAGGGTAAACTGTCCACCCTGTCCCTGCTCCAGCTTCAATTCCTGAAGCTGCAAGTAGTAGTAGGAAGGATGGTGGAAGGAGTCAAAAACTTATATTATTCATTCGAGGAAAAGCTATGTCAGGAGCTCCGATTATAAGTGGGACAAGCCAGTTACCAAAGCTCCCAATTATAATAGGTATTACTATAAAGAAAATTATAACAAATGCATGGGCGGTAACAATAACATTATAAATTTGGTCATCTCCTAGAAGAGTTCCTGGTTGACTTAATTCTGCACGGATAAGAAGGCTGAGGGCGGTCCCTACTATTCCTGCTCAGGCACCAAATACTAAATAAAGGGTGCCAATGTCTTTGTGATTGGTTGAAAAGAATCATCGTGTAATGGCCACGGGTAATATGGCTGAGAGTTAAGCGGCGGATTGTAGTCCCGACGAAAGAGGTTCAAGTCCTTTATTTATCAGCAGTGTAGTGTATAAAGCATGTAGTATTGCAAATACTAAGGCGCAGCGTAAGTTCTGCCGGTGCTTCTCCCGCCTTTTTTTAGGCGGCGGGAGAAGTAGATTGTAGCTCAAGTGAAGTTGAGCATTTGATTGTTAATTAAAAGGTTGTGGGATAGAGGCCCTCCAGTCTAGTAGGATTTTAGCTTAATCAAAGTATCTGAATTGCATTCAGGGGATGTGAGGTAGTGTCTTGCAAGTCTTAGCAGAAACTAGAAGAGTTTGAGCTTCTACTTAGGGCTTTGAAGGCTCTTGGTCTGGATTAATCCTAAGTTTCTATCATGACAGAATATTTGGTGTAATTGGCAATAGGAATAGACTAATAATCATTAATAAAGTTAAGGTAGAGGTCCATTGGTTGAGTTTATATTTTCATATAGTAGATGAGGTTATTGTATTTGGTGATTGGGTTAGGGCAATTGAATAGGTTATTCGTAAGTAAAAAAACAGGCTGAGGAGAGCTGAGAAGGCTATAATTGTAGCTACAGTAACGGTGTGTTGTTTAATTAATTCATTTAAGATAAGTCATTTTGGTATAAATCCGGTGGTTGGTGGAAGTCCTCCTAGTGATAATAATAAAATGGAAGATAATGCTGTGAGTGTTGGTATTTTAGATCAAGAGTTAGATAAGGAATTAATTTTGGTTGCGTTTAGAATAATTATAATAATAAACAGGGAGGTTGTCAAAATCAGGTACAATAAAAAATTTAGTATAGCTAGATAAGGTGAAATAGTTATGATTGTAATTATCCATCCTATATGTGCGATTGATGAGTAAGCTAAAATTTTTCGGGTTTGTGTTTGATTCAATCCTCCTCATCCTCCAACTAATGCCGATATAATACCGAAAGTAAATAGAAGTGTAGTATTAAGGGAGTTTGAAGACATATAGATTAGAACTATTGGTGCGATTTTTTGTCATGTAGATAGAATAAGTCCTGTTATTAGGGAAATTCCTTGTATTACTTCTGGTAGTCAAAAGTGTAGTGGGGCGAGGCCTAATTTTATAGTTAGGGCAATAGTTAGGGTGTTTGATGCAATTGGTGTTATTTCTTTAATTTCTCATTGGCCTGTAGTTCAGGCGTTAATAGTTGTGGCAAATAAGATGAGTGTGGCAGCTGTTGCCTGTGTAAGAAAATATTTGGTAGTGGCTTCTGTTGCACGTGGGTGGTGTGTATTAATTATTATTGGGATGATGGCTAATGTGTTAATTTCTAATCCTATCCAGGCAAGTATTCAGTTAGAACTAGAGATGGTTAGGGTAGTTCCTAGGCCAAGGCTAAAGAAAATAATGAATAATGCATATGGGTTTATTAGTAAAGGAAGGAGTTTAACCAACATATTTGGGTTATGGGCCCAAAAGCTTAATTTAGCTGACTTTACTAGAATATAGTGTAATGGGGAAACGCATAAAGTTTTGATCTCTTATGAATAGGTTCAATTCCTATTTTTTCAAGGACATGAAGAGATTTGAACTCTTGTTTTTTATTCTATCAAAATAATCCTTAAACTTTCGGGCACATGGCCTATGTTTGGGGAGGAATGCCAGCTAATGAAATTGGAAATGAAATATAGATTAATGTTATTGCTAGGACTAAAGGTAAAAAATTTTTTCATACAAGGTGTATTAGCTGGTCATATCGAAATCGTGGATATGATGCACGAATTCATAAGAAAATTAATGATAATATTATGGATTTGATTATTAAGCTTATAGTAGTAATTTCTGGTTTAATAAATGTTGGTGAGATAAAGAGAATTACAGATAAGGTATTTATTAGTAAAATATTTGAGTATTCAGCTAGGAAAAAAAGGGCGAAAGGTCCTCCTGCATATTCAATATTAAAGCCGGATACCAATTCAGATTCGCCTTCTGTAAGATCAAATGGGGCTCGGTTTGTTTCTGCAAGAGTAGAAATAAATCATATTATGGCTATTGGTCATGTAGGAAATAATAATCAAATATTTTCTTGGGTTTGGAGGAAGTTGTAGAGAGTGAATGTTCCGGATAAAAGGATTGTACATAAGAGAATTAGTCCTAGAGTTACTTCATAAGAAATAGTTTGGGCTACTGCTCGTAATGCTCCAATTAGAGCATATTTTGAGTTAGATGATCATCCTGACCCTAAGATTGAGTAAACTATAAGACTAGAAATAGCTAGTAGAAATAGAATACCTAAATTAATATCTAGAAGGGGTATAGGTATAGGTAAAGGAGTTCATATAGTAAGTGAGAGTATTAAGGCTATGATAGGTGCTAATGAGAATATTATTCGTGATGAAGTTGATGGTTGAATAGGTTCTTTTGTAAATAGTTTAAAGCCATCTGCAACAGGTTGTAAAATACCTGATGGGCCAATAATATTTGGTCCCTTTCGAAATTGTATATAGCCTAATATTTTTCGTTCTGTTAAGGTTAGGAAGGCTACAGCAAGAAGGATTGAAATAAATAAGATTAGTGGATTAATTATATTTATTATATTCATAATTAAAGAGAGGATTTGAACCTCTGGTAGAAAGAGTTTAGATCTTTTGCATTTACTGAGCTCTGCCACTTTAATAAACCCCTTATCTTGGGGTAAAATACTATAATAGTATTGAGTTGGTTTCATAAGATTACTAAGGACATGCTTGTAGTATAGGTCCTGTTCTTTTGGTCCTTTCGTATTGAAAAGAATCATTAAATAGATAGAAACTGACCTGGATTGCTCCGGTCTGAACTCAGATCACGTAGGATTTTATTTGTTGAACAAACAAACCGTTAGTAGCGGTTGCACTACTTGGATATCCTGATCCAACATCGAGGTCGTAAACCTTCTCTTCGATAGGGACTCTCAGATAAGATTGCGCTGTTATCCCTAGGGTAACTTGGTTCGTTGATCAAGTTTATTGGGTCAATAAATTTAGATATCCTAGCGCGTTGGTGTGTGTTCTAAGCATTTAATTCGGAGGTTTTATTTTCTCCGTGGTCGCCCCAACCGAAAACAGTCAATCATGGGTGTAGTTTTAATTTACAGTTGATGACGTGTTTAAAGCTCCATAGGGTCTTCTCGTCTTATATTAATATTTTCGCTTTTGTACGAAAAGATCAGTTTTATTGACTCAATAAAGGAGACAGTTAAATTTTCGTTTTGCCATTCATACTAGTCCCTATTTAAAGGACAAGTGATTATGCTACCTTTGCACGGTCAGAATACCGCGGCCGTTAAACAGAGTCACTGGGCAGGCAGTACCTCCATATATAAGTTCCTGGAGGCGATGTTTTTGGTAAACAGGCGAAATTTGGGTTTGCTGAGTTCCTTCTTTATTTTTTAGTCTTTCCTAATTAATCTTCCTGTGTAGGGTTAAACGATAGTGAATTAATGAATATCTTGTTAATTATTTATAATTTAAAAATCGGTGTATAACAGTGACTTATTCGTTCTGATCAACACTTAGATTGGGAGAAAAATGTATTTTCTTATTACTCATTCTAGTATAATTTTACTATAGTTAATTATAGTTAATTCATTAGTTGTATGTGGATTTTGATTTGGTATTATAATTTTTGGTTTGTAATATAGATGAGCTGTGACGCTTTCATAATAGGTAGCTGCTTTTGAGCTTACTAAAAATATTTACCTTAATGAAATTATAATCATTATCCGTGATTGAAGGTTGTATCCTTTTTCATTAGGGCTGTTCCCTTAATGAATGGCTCTTAATATTTAATTTATATTGTCCTGGATTAAAATAATGTTTTAAGGTGGAGTTTGGGCTCGTTTAATGAATAACCAGCTATCACTAGGCTCGGTAGGCATGTCACCTCTATTTAAAAGTCTGTCCACTCTTTTGCCACAGAGACGGGTTTAAAATTATTGCTCTTAAATAGCTCGTCTAGTTTCGGGAAAAATAACTTAAGGTCATTTTGCTTTTTATTCTTACTAGATCATAATGCAAAAGGTACGGATAATAATTCCTGCTATTTTAAACTTTTATGGTTTATTTAATTTCTTTTTCAGCTTTCCCTTACGGTACTTTTTCTATTGCTTCTTAGATTCTTTTCTATCGCCTATACTAGGATGATGAATGTTTTAGTTAATATATGAGGAATTTAATTTTCTTGGCTAGCGTATTAGTTCAAAATGGTCTGATTTTACAGATGTTTTTTCAGTGTAAGTGAAGTGTTTTAGTTTAAACTACATTTTGATTATTCCAAGAGCACTTTCCAGTACACTTACCTTGTTACGACTTTCCTCTTCTTTAAGTCGGCAAATACTTATGAAGTGTAGAATTGATTTTGACGAGGATGACGGGCGGTGTGTGCGTATCCCATGGCCAGCTTAAGAAAGATTTTATTGTTCTTGCTTACTGCCAAATCCTCCTTCAGGCTTAAATAAATTTCATTAGGCCATTCGTTGATATTCTTGTTAGAAAATGTAGCCCATTTCTTCCCACTCTATTTGCTACACCTTGACCTGACGTGTTGAGAGATCTCATTTTGCTAACTAGTTTTCTTTCAGAAGGTTAGCTGGCGACGGCGGTATATAGGCTGAAAAACAAAGAGTGGTGAGGTTTAGCGGGTATTGTCGATTACAGAACAGGCTCCTCTGGGTGGGTTTGGGATACCGCCAAGTCCTTTGAGTTTTAAGCTGTTGCTTGTAGTACTCTGGCGATATTAGTATGTAAGATGATTTATGGCTAAGCATAGTGGGGTATCTAATCCCAGTTTGTGTCTAAGCGTTCGTGATGATTATTGATCCATATATTAAGACTACTTTCGTTTGTTGTACATAATTCTTCACTAATGCGTATTACAGCTTGGTAATTTTTTGGTCATAGTTGTTGGATATTTTATATCACGCTTTACGCCGATTGTGTTAATTTGAACTTTTCGTGTAACCGCGGTGGCTGGCACGAGATTAACCAGTTCTAAAAACTATAACTGAGTCAAGCTGAATGCTTATATTTCAATGTTTATCACTGCTGCGTGCCCGTGGGGGTGTGGCTAAGCTAGATGTCTTAGGCTAACTTTTGTTGTACCTGATATCAGCTCCTAATAGGGCATTTTCACTGGTATGTGGATACTTGCATGTATAAATTTAGTTAGAATTAACTTTAAAGCTAGGACCAAACTTTTGTGTCTATGAAAAATATTTAATTTTTATCTCAGCATTTTCAGTGCCGTGCTTTACATTTTAATCTACATAAAC